GCATGTCACTATCTCTATCTATAGGAGATCATATAAAGGGGATACTAGTATTTTACATCTAGCCAATTCGGTGAATTATGCCTAAAGGTTCCCATCAGAATAGTGCTAGTTGATGAGAGTTACTTCGGAAAAAGAGTAAAGTCAAATTTTTGGGGGGTTATTCTCTCAATTTCAATAAAATGCAACCGGATCTAGTATGAGTTGGCGATCAGAACATATATGGATAGAACTTATAACGGGGTCTCGAAAAACAAGTAATTTCTGCTGGGCCTTTATCCTTTTTTTAGGTTCATTAGGATTCTTGTTGGTTGGAACGTCCAGTTATCTTGGTAGGAATTTGATATCTTTATTTCCGTCTCAGCAAATCATTTTTTTTCCACAAGGGCTCGTCATGTCTTTCTATGGCATCGCAGGTCTCTTTATTAGTTCCTATTTGTGGTGCACAATCTCCTGGAATGTAGGGAGTGGTTATGATCGATTTGATAGAAAGGAAGGAATTGTGTGTATTTTTCGTTGGGGATTTCCCGGAAAAAATCGTCGCATCTTCCTTCGATTCCTTATGAAAGATGTTCAGTCCATCAGAATAGAAGTTAAAGAGGGTATTTATGCCCGGCGTGTCCTTTATATGGACATCCGAGGCCAGGGAGCTATTCCCTTGACTCGTACTGATGAGAATTTGACTCCACGAGAAATTGAACAAAAAGCTGCGGAATTAGCCTATTTCTTGCGTGTACCGATTGAAGTATTTTGAAATGAACTAAAAATTATTTCTCATCAGGAGGTAAAAAATAAAAAAATAATAGAGGCATCTCCTATATCAAAATATTCCATTTCGGGATTAGGTCCAATTTTTGAAACATTTGATATTACTTGAAAGGGCCTCTTTGGGACATTCATCGAAAGGACACAATACAATTGCTGCGAATTTTCTCAATTGAGATATCAGTAAACAAAATAATATTTTTTATTATTTCTTCATTCGAATTTGAGGCGGACTCTTATTCTATTTGGCTATTCTTTAGAGATTCAAGGACTAACCATAACCAATACATCACAAATAAAAAACAGTGAATAGATTCATAGGAAAGATACCTTGTAATAGAACTCATTGCTTGATAGAAATATTGGATCGCATAGAGTTTACAAAAGAGGTGGGTTCATTAAGAATTCACAGATGAAAAAAAAATGGAAAAAAAGAAAGCATTCATTCCCCTTCTATATCTTGCATCTATAGTATTTTTGCCTGGGTGTATCTCTCTTTTATTTCATAAAAGTCTAGAATCCTGGGTTACTAATTGGTGGAATACTAGGCAATCCGAAACTTTCTTGAATATCATTCAAGAAAATAGTATTCTAGAACAATTCATAGAATTCGAGGAACTCTTCCTGTTGAACGAAATGATAAAGGAATATCCGGAACCACAGCTACAAAAGCTTAGTATAGGAATACACAAAGAAACAATCGAATTGATCAAGATGCACAATGAAGATCGTATCCATATGATTTTACACTTCTCGACAAATATAATCTGTTTCATTATTCTAAGCGGTTATTCAATTCTGGGTAATGAAGAACTTGTTATTCTTAACTCTTGGGTTCAGGAATTCTTATATAACGTAAGCGACACGATAAAAGCTTTTTGTATTCTTTTATTAACGGATTTGTGTATTGGATTCCATTCGCCCCATGGTTGGGAACTAATGCTTGGCTCTATCTACAAAGATTTTGGATTTGCTCATAACGATCAAATTATATCTGGTCTTGTTTCCACTTTTCCAGTCATTTTAGATACAATTTTCAAATATTGGATCTTCCATTATTTAAATCGTGTATCTCCATCACTTGTAGTGATTTATCATTCAATGAATGACTAATTAATTATTAATCCAATTATAATGTTTGTTACTTTAGTACATAAAGAAGTAATAAAGAAAACGTTCAAAAAAGTACTTACTCTTTCTATTTCTCCAGAGGATTTCTCTTATATTCGAGTAAACTTATTTCCGTACATAGCAGAATCGTGGATAGGGAACTATACTAGCAACCTACCTAATTTATTGTAGAAATTTTGGGCTCAATGATTGGACCATGCAAACTAGAAATACCTTTTCTTGGACAAAGGAACAGATTACTCGATTCATTTCCGTATCGCTCATGATATATATAATAACTCGGACATACATTTCAAATGCATATCCCATTTTTGCACAACAGGGTTATGAAAATCCAAGAGAAGCGACTGGGCGTATTGTATGTGCCAATTGCCATTTAGCTAATAAGCCCGTGGATATTGAGGTTCCCCAAACGGTACTCCCCGATACTGTATTTGAAGCAGTTGTTCGAATTCCGTATGATATGCAACTAAAACAAGTTCTTGCTAATGGTAAAAAGGGGGGTTTGAATGTGGGGGCTGTTCTTATTTTACCCGAGGGATTTGAATTAGCTCCTCCCGACCGTATTTCTCCCGAGATGAAAGAAAGGATAGGCAATCTGTCTTTT